TCTTGAATCTTCTATTTACCTATTTTATTTGTTGTTATTTATGTGTAGTGCGGCTTTACTGCTGTTTTCTTTATTATTGATAGGAATTATCTTGTTAAGACCCTATTAATTGATTAAAACCTCAGATTCATACTAGAACCACGATGATTCAATAAAACCCTTTCAAACTAAGTCCCAAAATTCCCTGAGTAAGAACCGTTGGATCATCACTTATTCAATGAATAGATATAATGACTAAAAATCCAAAGAAACCTTTGTCCTTTGATCAAAATAAGCCTAAACGAAAGTTTAGTTTGAAAAAAAAAAATTTCGAAGTCCGGCCACGAGGTCTAACTATTAAGTATGAATCATAGTTCTAATACTTTGTAATCTATTTCATATATATATTCCGTGCTCCAGATACTAGAATGAATATCCGACGAAGTAAAACCATCTCTATCAAGATGACAGACCCATTCTCTGTACTATCCATAGGATCAATTATACCAAGTCACACACTCATATTCCGGAAATACAGAAACAAAGAAATTCCACGGTCGAACTACCCAAATAGAATGGGATAAAAATCATAAACCTAAACGCTTCATTTTGTATTGAAAAAGCCAGTTAATGGTTCTTGTGAATCTAATTCATTGAAATTCCATCCAGTAAAATGGAAGAATTATAAATCTCCAAAATAATCGATAGGAATATCGCAAATAGAGCCATTGCGAGACCCATCAAAGGAGTAGTTCCCCACCCAGGAGCTACTTTACCATATTCTGAATTCAATGGTTTCAATAAACTCCCTGCATTAGTTCGTTTGGGGCGGCCAGATCTAGAACTACCCTCAACGGTTTGTGTAGCCATAATATTTTATATTCAGTAAGATCTGTTGACTTTGTATACCATTCCGTTGTAAATAAATGATCTTATCATAGATCCATTGTGGTCTTAAAACTATATAATGTCTTAAAACTATATAATAATGGAAACAGCAACCCTAGTTGCCATCTTTTTATCCGGTTTACTTGTAAGTTTTACTGGGTACGCCTTATATACTGCTTTTGGGCAACCCTCTCAACAACTAAGAGATCCATTCGAGGAACACGGGGACTAGTTGAAGTAATGATCCTCCCAATATTGGGAGGATCATTACTTTCAATTGAGATAATGAAAAATCATTTCACCTTTTTAGTTGGAACTTTAGGCGGTTCTCGAAAAAAGATAGCGAAAAAAATTATTCCTAGAGTTGAGACTAAAAGGAATGTATAAACCAATGCTTCCATAGATTTGATCGTGGTTTACAATTATAGCTTCCATACCTGTTTATTGGGGATCGTCTCCCGGATAAAAAAAGAACAAGAGTCAAAAGTCAAAGAAAAGGCAGTGATTCAAACCAAGATTTATCCGGTACCCTATATCAAATCACAAAATAAAAATGAAAAGTAACAAGTAACAAAGCAATATTGTATCAAACTACTTGTCTTCTTGTAGTTGGATCTCCGAGTTTTTGGAATGCTCCAAATTCCACTTGAGCATCTAAATCTGGATCAATACCAGCAAAAACATCTCTAAACAAGGTTCTAGCGCCATGCCAAATGTGTCCGAAGAAGAAGAGCAAAGCAAACGAAGCATGCCCAAAAGTAAACCAACCCCTTGGACTGCTACGAAAAACACCATCGGATTTCAAAGTAGCACGATCTAATTCAAAAATTTCACCCAATTGAGCGCGTCTAGCATATTTTTTCACAGTAGCGGGATCACTATAACTGACTCCGTTGAGTTCGCCGCCATAGAACTCGACAGTTACACCTACTTGTTCGACACTATATTTTGATTCTGCCCTTCTAAAAGGAACATCGGCTCTAACAATTCCGTCTCCGTCTACCAAAACAACCGGAAATGTTTCAAAAAAAGTAGGCATACGACGTACAAAAAGTTCGCGCCCCTCTTTATCTCTAAAGATAGGATGTCCTAACCACCCAACAGCTATTCCATCCCCGTTGTCCATTGAGCCCGCTCTGAATAACCCCCCCTTTGCCGGATTATTGCCGATGTAATCATAAAAAGCCAGTTTTTCAGGAATTTTAGACCAAGCTTCAGATAAACTTTGATTTTCAGCTAACCCAGCACCAATTCTGCGATATATTTCTTGTTGGAAGTATCCTTGATCCCATTGATAACGAGTGGGACCAAATAATTCAATCGGGGTAGTTGCTGAACCATACCACATAGTTCCGGCAACTACAAAAGCTGCAAAAAAGACAGCAGCAATACTACTGGAAAGGACAGTTTCGATATTTCCCATACGTAATCCTTTGTATAGGCGTTGAGGTGGACGGACACTAAGATGGAATAGACCCGCCAATATGCCCAATGTCCCTGCTGCAATATGATGAGAGGCTATTCCTCCCGGAACAAAAGGATCAAAACCCTCCACACCCCACGCTGGATTTACGGATTGTACCCTTCCCGTTAGTCCATAAGGATCGGACACCCATATTCCAGGACCATACAA